GTTCTTGCTTAGACAATTCAAAAGTTGGAGAAGGTTTTTTACTAATAAATCGATAGTCAAAATCATTCCATTCAGGGTCTTTTATTCTACCAAAGCGTCGAATTTCTAAATTCTCATAGGGTCCCCCTGGAATTCCTTCCAGAGCCTGTTGGATAATTTTTATGGATTCTGTCATTTCACTGATTCGTACTAAATACCGAGCTAATGAATCCCCTTCTTTTTGCCATTGAATCTCCCAATCAAATTCGTCGTAAGACTCATAACGATCAATTTTACGAAGATCCCACTGTATTCCGGAAGCTCGTAGCATTGGGCCCGATAAACCCCAATTTAGTGCTTCTTCTGCGCCAATAATGCCTACGCCTTCAACTCGTTCTAAAAAAATAGGATTCCGCGTAATAAGCTTTTGATATTCAGCAACCCCGGTTAAAAAATAATCGCAAAAATCCAAACATTTATCTATCCAGCCATGAGGTAGATCAGCAGCTACTCCTCCGATACGAAAATAATTATGCATCATGCGCATACCGGTAGCAGCTTCGAACAAGTCATATATTAACTCTCGTTCTCGAAAAATATAGAAGAAAGGGGTCTGTGCCCCAATATCTGCCATAAACGGGCCAAGCCATAACAAATGAGAAGCGATACGACTTAACTCCAACATAATAGCTCTGATATAGCTAGCCCTTTTAGGTACTTGAATATTGCCTAGCTGTTCGGGTCCATTTATGGTTATTGCTTCTGTGAACATAGTAGCTAAATAATCCCAACGCGTTACATAAGGCAAATATTGTATAATTGTTCTATTTTCCGCAATTTTCTCCATCCCTCTATGTAAATAACCCAGTATTGGTTCACAATCAATAACATTTTCACCATCGAGAGTAACAATCAGTCGAAGAACACCATGCATTGATGGGTGGTGAGGGCCCATATTGACTATCATGAGGTCTTTTCTTGTAGTTGGTGCAATCATAAGTTTTTTCCCGAGTCGTTCTTCCATGCATTGCTGAAAGTAAAAAGAAGTTCATCAAAATTTAAACGACTAAGCTCAAATGGTATCACGCTTCAAATTAACGAGTTTTTATCTCTCGAATATTTAACTCACTAATTAATTCTTTATAGCGTCTTCTATTTTTTTTTGACAAATAGGCCAGCAGTCGTTGGCGTTTTCCCAAAATTTTCCGCAAACCTCTCTGGGATGAAGAGTCTTTTTTGTGCAATTCCAAATGTGAAGTAAGTCTTCTTATCTTAGTGGTAAAACTGAATACTTGAAATTCAACAGACCCTCTGTTTTCTTCGTTTTCTTTTTGAGAAATAACCGAAATGAATGAATTTGTTACCATAAAAAAATCCCCTTTCCCTTTTTACAGATATGGATTTTATTGATCAGTAATAATAATGCCATTAATTGGAATCTGGTATATACAATAATCTAATCCAAATTTCTTTATGAACTCCTAATTTTCGGAATTCAAATCAATTAATCCAATTTATAATTGGATTTAGATAGGGATAGAAAAGGATTGGTACATTTTCGCATCGAAGAATTTAGACCTAAAACAAAGAAGGTTCTGTTGATTCATTTCGAGATCTAATCGAGACATTGTTCATTTCCTATTGGATATTAGAATGAAATTGAGACAAGACATGTGATCTATGTATTTGTTTGCTTTGATATACCCTATTATATATATAGGGTATAGAATATATAGAAAAAGTGTATTATCCACGAAATGTCAAAATTTCAATCGTGGATACAGATGTATTCTTAACATACTGAAACGACTGCCGTTATTGGTATCAAACCAATAACGATTCATACAAGCTAAATCCTCTAATCGATAATTAGGCCAAAGAAAGAGCTTTAATTTCATTAATTGATTTTTCTCTTTATCAAAATGGTTACTGTCATGCGAAACTTGGCTGCTGTCTTTTACGTCCTTTGCATTCCAAAATACTGGATTTCTATCTTCAACATTTCTATTCTTTGAATTAAAACAACTTCGAATTCTCAACTTTCTACGACGTCTAAACGATAAAATATTTTCAGGAACAAGCAAATCCAAATGATTTTTGTTTCTATTTTCAGTTATTCTTTGGTGTGATGAAATAGTTTCATCAAAATTCTTCTTAGAAACATATCTTTGTTCTTGGTATTTTTGATTAGTTTGGTGCTTACTCTTATGAACCAATGAAATACCTATGGTTTGATACATAATAAATTGTGCATGGTTTTTTCCAAACAGACGAATGGGTTCTATAATCAATATTCCCTTTTTCATCAATTGGCTAAGAGTTAAATTCTTCTCAATCAGCATTATATCCAAACTCATTTCTCCATTTTGAATCAAGGGTATAGTAATTTGGGTTGGATCTATCAGTCTAAGCAGGAGACAATATACCTTGACATTATTGATCAGTCTTTCATTCAAAGTATCGTCCCATCTCAATTGAAAAAGCAAATAACGTTTCAGGAAGAAATCTAGTTCTGCTCTCACGCTGCTTTTGTATTGTTTTTTCTTTTTCCCCTTTTTCATGTCTGATCTTGCATAATTTTCTTCACTATCTTTTTGTTGTGAGAGAACGGATCCAAGATTTCCTGGACTTGTGGGTTCTTTTTCTCCTTGATTTCGATGCTTTTTATTCGATGGTATCAAAAAACTTCCTTTTTGCTTTTGATTTATTTTTTTATTTTCACTACTATTTTCATTTTTATGAAAATTTGAAAGAAGTAATTTGCTTGGTATAAACCAAGGTTTCCTTTTATATGCATTATAAAGTAACACAAATTCTGGGAAGAACCAAGGTGCCAAATTCGCTATGTGACACTTTAGCATTTTTTCATTCATTCCCATCCAATCAAAAAATACTTTGTCGGAGTTTGGTGGATTGATTTCTGGAATCATAAGGTAAAAAAGATCTTTTTTGGGAATTATTTGAGTATTTTGATTCCCATTGCTGACCCAGGCCTCAATATCGCCTTTTTGTTTAAGATCAAAATTGAGAATGTTCCAATCAAAATATTTTCTATCGACTGTTTTTTCCATATATAGAATATCGACCTTTCCTAGATAATTATCGATAGGGATGTTCCTCAGTATATTTTCTTTATGTGTGTTATAAGAAATCTCTTGCTTCTTACGTCCTTGAAACGGAGATCTATAAAAAAAGTATTCCGTTTTATTTTCATAATTAAGAAATTTATATGATAAAAGATCATATTTATAGTATTTTTGCAAATTCTCTTTTCTTTTTTGATTAGATAATGAATATACTTCAATTTGTTTTTGTTTTTTTAAATCAATTAATTGGTCTTTTTCATATGAATGCCTTTTGCTAAAATTTTCCTTTTTAGCTATACGATGCTGATGAACTGTATTGCGCCATTTTTCTGGTATTAATCTATACCATCTGCTCTGAGATAAATTGTATTGATAATATCCTCTTAACCACTTTTTCCATTGATTCATTTCATAACTCGGAAGTTTCTTATCCCCTAATTTCGAATCAACCATTCCTTGTGTTTCAAAAGAATCCTTTATTTCAGGCGGGGGAATTCCTTGAGATTGAAGAACAGCTCTTAATTTATACGAGTTACTAACTTGGATTTGTGATAATTTGAAAAATACATATGCTTGTGACACGTAGGATAAGTCACAAAAAATAGGTGAATTTTTTTGACTATTACTAATATTATCAAGTGACTTTTTTATAGTCGAAATAAATGGAATTAGATTTTTCTTAATTTTATTAATTCTTTCTTGTTTTCTTTCATTATTGTAAATGGATTTATCAATAATTTTTTTTGTTGATTCAAGAAAAAGTTCTGTATTCATTCTGGGAATATTAATGATACATAAAAATATATCTGTGTAGATTCTTTCAATGAAAAATTTCAAAAAAAGAGGTAATTTAGAGATTAATTGAGCATTTCTTTTTTTTAATATTTGCCATTTTTCGAATCTTTTAGCATTATAACTTGTTTTTTTAAGACTAATATTATTTATTCTTGGAGTTACTTTTTTTTGCTCTTTTATAATTCTTTCTATTTGATTTCGAATTGTACTTGTTTTAGTAGTCAAATCCTTGATTTTTTTTTCTGTTAATGAAGAATTTGTCCAATTCGTAGATGCAATTTCACTAAACGATTCGTGAATTAGCTGATTGCTTATTATAGAATCTTTTTCTTCTTTAATTTCACTTGATTCATATACTTTTCCTCCTGTTAATCGAAATAACAGAATTTTGGAAAGTTCTTTTATTATTCTTTTTATAAAAATAACACTTTCGATAACCCATTCTTTTGTTTCTTTTAAAACTTTTCGAAGTAATTTTATTTTTCTTTTAAAAACTATTAGAACTCGAGAAGACTTCTTTTTCAATTTTCCAATTTTTTTTTCAATTTCCTTAAAAATGGGTTTAAAAAAGGAAGGTCGTTTTCGGGGCGACCCAAAAGGAAGTTCAGTTTCCATTCCCCAAACTGTTAAAAAACAAAAAACATCTTTTTCTTTTTTCTTTTTCATTAAACCTTTCTTAGATGATCGTAGTTTCGATTTGTGCCAAGGTTTCAGACGGAAAGGAAATAAGATTTTTATCTGAATACCGTCTGTCAACCAATTTTTCGGAAATTCTGTTTCGGATAATGGAACACCATTATAGGTACATTTAACATGCATCTCTCTATTCCATTCCTGTAAATCCTCAAACCATTCGGGAAATTGAAATAGGAACATGCGTCCACTATTTTTTGCAATTAGCAATGAAGGTAATACAATATATTTTCTAAAAATAGATTGAGTTAGTAACATGCAACCTCTTATTACTTGTGTAACTGGAATGGTATCCCAGGCCTCTGCTATCTGTATTCGCTCTTTCTCCGTTCTTTCCTTCGTCTCTTTTTCTTCTTCTCTTTTTCTTTCTTCTTCTGTATACTCTACAATTTTGAATGCTTCCCCTTTCCCCACCCAATTTCTAAAAATTACTTTAATCAGCCCGGA